CACCATTATTTTTCTATGAGATGGGCTAATGCGCGAATTGGTTTTTTACTGGCTTCGGCTTTATAGGAATAATCAATCGCTTCTTCGTCGTCGCTTCCCAGATTTCTCAAATGAGCCAGCCCGGAAAAAAAAGTTTCACTATCTTCCCCGTCTCTCCATCATAAATTCAAAGAAAGACTCGCAGGCAAACCCATTATTCAAGGGGATGAATCTGGTGCAGGGGTTAGCTTCGGATTCGTATAGGTGATATGGGAAAGAGCATGTGGGGTTTTTTGACTTCCTTAGAGGATAAGCCAATGAATTGTGTGATTTTACTGTTCTCGGTAAAGTGGTTAAACAGCTAGTGGCGTGTATCAAAGGTTATCTTGTGCGTCTGTTCGCAAAAGATAAAAAAGGCTTTGATTGTGTAATAGCTTCGTGCTTAGGTCCCTACTTTCTTTTTTTTTTATAAATGAAAAATGTGTCCATTGATACCTTCTAGTTATAGAGTGACCGTTTACACACCTTCTCGGGCCAGTGTAGTGGATCTTTCCCATTATGACAGTAAAACGATCAAAAGATGCCGATTAGAAAGGCAAGGCCGAAGCTTTACTAATTACTAATAAGGGCTAGTCTTGCTTCTCCAGCTCCACCAGAGCATTTAAAAAGAGCGCTCGGGAATAAAGCCTAATCAAAGCAGGCAAACAGAAAGATCGTGTAACTTGACAGGTGCAGCCACGACGGCTTGTTCCTCAACCGCAGTAGCTCTTGTTCTTCTTCCTTCTCAGAGGTCGATTCAGCAGCTTCAGTAACCTCGTTAGTCTTTGTATTGCAGGTTCTAATCCTGAGATGGATTCTTGTGGGCCAGTCTCAGGATTCAAACCTGGGTTCAAGGGATGGCTCCATCTCGGTTGTGGATCTAATCAGCTCCATCAGACCGCCTGCCTCCACAGTGAAGCTTCCGGCCACTGCTTCCACAGCAGGACAGGAGTAGAAGTGAGTGTGAGTGCTTCAGGTGGATAAGCTTCGACGCTCTCAACCTGGTTTGGATCGTTTGACTATGGCTCCGCTTACAATCATAAGCTCGATCACAAGGGTCCAAATAAGGGTCTCCATCTCGCCTTATTAAAGTGAAAGGCAAATCTACATTTTCAGAAGTTATAGGTATAGCTCAGGAGATGGGATTGGATCCGGAATTCGAATTGGCTCTGCATCATCTGAAACTAAATAAGCTTCGGGGTCTTGATTTCAATTAGAATCCGCATATGGAATTAGAACCGGGCTACCCCATGATCGTGATTTGATCATCATTAGGTGGTGAGAAACCACGCCTTATGACGAAAGGGGAGCATTACGTCCGATCAAGACACCAGTCTGCCCTCTAATAGAGGGTGCTACGGAAGAAATTAGGCACTGAACTGAGGTTTAGCAGTGCTTATCACTCAGGACGGCCAGACTCCAGTCTTCCGGTGACTAATCTCCCATCGCTAGCAAGCCCAACCGGATCTTCTTTCTCTGGTTTCTAAACCCGAACCGGTAACCAAAACAAGCAAGCCTGCTTCGGTAGTGGTAGTCGCTTCAAAGGAGTTGGTAGTATGTCTTGTTGAATAGGAAAGCATTCAATATGTATGAACTCAACCCATGTTCAAGAGCTTGAACAATGAAGTGAAGGGCTTGACTTTAGAGTTCGATCTGGTTTTCATCATTGTCGACAGGGAGTTTTTGAATTTCCTTTTTTTGTTGACCGAATCCCATCTTTCTCAGTTACATGCCGATATTTGGCCTTTGTTTCGGCTTTTAGTTAGCCTAAAATAAAAGTCAAAGTTCAAGGCCCGAACCGCTCCCCCTTTCCATTTAATCACTGACAAAACCTACCTTTCAATTCGACTTAACGAAAGGACTTCGACTTTTAGAACAATCAATCGAACGGGTAAGGCCAAGGTAAGGGGCTGTTCATAATCCCTATTCAAATTGCTTGCTTGACTGATTAAGGTAGCTTTCCTGTTGTTTCAGTCACAGCGGCTCTTGCTTGAGCCGGGAAGTAAAGAAGGCACAGAGGTGAGAAGTTTTTAGATTATAGATACGAAGGTACGAAAAATGGACAGGTTTCAAGTAAGGCGAGTAAGAGAAGGTTAGAGAGAACCGTTGCTTTGACATAAGAGAACGGTTTGCCTTACAAAAGAATCAAAATAGAATAAATAGATATACGTGAAATGAGCCCTATTCTTCCTTTCCAATGGCCAATTCACCACTTCACTTACTTACTACTTACTTACTTAATACCGGCTTGAACAAGGAAAGTAGCACTAGAAAAGCAAATAGATAGAGTACAATACAGAACTAAATAGGTGTAGAGTTCGGAGTAGCGAAGAGGCTTTGATGACGAAGCGAAGGTACAAAGTGGATTTCTCAGGGCCCTCCCATTTTGATGCTCGTATAGAGCATAAACAATAACCATTTAGAATACTTGCAGGTCGAGGGAGAACTGGTTTTATTCATTTTCCACGTGTAGGGCCTATATGCTATGTAGATTTTTGGTACCCACATCTTTCCTCATCATCTACGTGGAAACTTCGTTGAACGCCCTCCTAGTGAGACCTTGGATGCACTAAGACAAAGTGGTTACGTCTACATACCACCAATGCATTTAGTATCCTCTGGGGAACGGGAAGGGTACGATCATAGCCGACGATGATCCCTTCAGCAACGAAGAGGCATACTATGCTGATGCAAGGTTCTACACCAAGCACGCTTGCGCAGAAAAGGCAGAGTCTCCAAGCAAGGCCCCTAAGTCACGACAAAATAAGAAGGCTGAACCGAAAGGACCAAAGAAAGCCTGATATGTGCCAAGGGCTTACAGAAAAAAAGGCGCAAGAGCCCTCGAACCAGTTAACATTAAAGAAGGGCTTGACTCCCGATATGTCCTCCCTCAGAGGAAGACCAATTGTACCTTCGTGGAATCGCATAAAACTTTCTTTGTCCCACCAGAAAAGGGAAGGCTATCAACTTCCATTCGATGGGAAAGATGGAACAGCCGTCTCCAGGAAACGGGACTCTAAAAAGAGAATCAAACGAGAGGAAACGACTAGTCTTTCTCCAGTACAGTAAGAAAGTACACCGAATGCTGAAGAAAGCAGTCCTAGATCCTGATGCATGCATGGAGGAAGAAAAATGTTCCGAGCCTTCGAACAGATGTTAACTGAGTCTCAGAACGAAGTCTTGGCCGGCAACGGAACGATCGACCGGGAAAGACAAGGTTTAGGCTACTGCGACAATAAGCAAAAGGCAGCCATCTTTCAAATAGTCTCAGATAAAGACTCATCTACAGGGCTCTTGCCACGCCGTACCCCAGCAGTCCCTCGAGTCTCCGTCTTTGACAGGCTCAAGACGAATGGGAGAAAATAAAGCTGGTACTCATTGAGGATCCAACGGTTCTTCAAAAATCAGAGAAAAGGAGCTTCATCAATCCTAATCTCCGGACCGAGGCCCACGCCATCCCACGACACCGAAGTCAGAAGAATTTTCTCAACCCGGCCCATCTGGGAGAAAGCATAAGAAGAGGCGGCTGAGGACAAAAGCACGGCCCTTCGACGTGAAAGTGGAATGGGTGGGCCAGTCAATGCTGATTTACGTCACCGCAATCGACTCAGACCAAACGCTCAGCCCTTCATGCTTAATTTCAGTCAAAGGAGATGCGCCATTCCCATTACAGGAAGTAATGAAAGAGAGTGAATCCATCATCGAAAGTGTGTACGAAGATTAAGTAAGGGCTTGATCAAAGGCAACTTGCGGGACTCTCCTTCAGAACGAGACTTCCCTCTGGCGTACTTATCATCGAAAGTGTGTATGAAGACGAAAGGGTCGGATAAAGACAGTCTGCGGCTGTATATTCAATCTCCACGGAGGAAGGATCATCATGCGATGAGTAAACCGCGACAGAATACCCCCCAGAGGAAAGACCAAGACAGGAGCTACAGTCTGCGCCGCCCCAGTTCGAAGAGGGTGGACAAGCAACTGTCAATGACCTGATAGAAGTCAACTTGGGAACAAAAGAGGACCCAAGACCATCATTCATCAGCGCCATGCTCAACAAAGAGGAAACCGCACAATAGTTCCCCTTCCTTAATTGGTCTTCCTTAATCGGTCTTATGGGTCAGAGTACTTGAGCCTTGAAAAAGGATCTCAAATAGGCTGCCTTTATTTTGTAGTAAGCCTATTAGTAGCTCGTACCGCTCCTCTAGTTCAAGTAGTTTAAGAGTTAAGCTAGCTTAGTGAATCGATTTCAGTATTAAACTCTTCCCCTTGCTTCTTTGAAAGTGTTTGAGTGAAGGCAGCATAAGTGCATTGGTCACATAGGCTTGAAAATACCCGCTCGTGTCCTATTCAGTCAATTCCTTGTTTAGTCTTTTTGTAAAAAAAAGTCTCGCTGATTGGCCCTGCTAGTGTGCGAATCCCGTAGCCTCTTCTGTCCATTCCGAGAGAGTCTTATGTAGCCTGGCTTCTTTGATCGGTGGAATCTGCCCCCCAGCCCTTCCCTCTTCTGCTAGCCTTTCCCGGTCAACTGCGGAAAACCTTCTCAATTCAATTGCCGATTTTTGAGCCTATCTCGCTAGTTCAAGCCCTCTTATGGTCTTTGTACTAGTTCTGCTTTCACATGCTGCCCTGATCTGCCGTCTAATCCACATACATTCATTCTACTCGGTAAATATGGCTTAGCCGGCTCTCTGCCCGCCTCTCCTTTATTGATAGGCTCGGTAGGCTAAGTAAGTACTTCCATTGGCCAGTACTTCTCTTGTTAGGCTAGCTAGTAAGTAACGTAGACCTAGTTGGCAAGGCTTTCGGGCTAGTAGCTTATGAGTCAGAAGCCTCTTCTCGCTCCTTCTTTCGAGCCTAGGCTTCTGTTGGATGTCGCTTAGTTTATATGTCCATCTTTTCCCTTAAACCTGACTTTTTTCCCTCGAATAAGTGGAAATACTTTGGAAATACATACACCACCGCCTGTAACAGGATTCCTAGTTGGCCCCCTTTTAGGGATATCCCTTTCAAAATGAGTAGGAGACTTCTAGTTAAGAAAGTCGTTGACTTGTAAGCCGTAGTCTTCGATTCTTGCCTTGGCAGAGTAGATGACTTCCCTTGCTGAATAGAAGAGGAAGCTTCTGCCCCTCTCCCTTCTTTTGAGTCTACGCGCTTCTGCTTAGTATGTCGTTTATATGCTTCTAGCCGTAGGCCAGTTTAATTGATCTTCTCATAGGTGGAACACACTGCCTGTAATTAGCGATTTTCCTCTTTTTCACAAGCATGAGTAGGACTTCTAGTGTTGGGAAAGTCATCCTTGGCATAAGCTCTAGTTGATCTCTGTTATGGCATTCCCATATGCTTCCTAATTCCTATATGTTTCCATATTCCCTATAGTGCTATACCATTCCCTCTCTTTTCTTCCCACTCCCTCACCGGTCCCCTCTGTAAAGATCTTTTCCTGCTTAGCTTATCTCTTCTATTTCTCATTTGTAAGGCCCTTCCCGTCCCTTGAGTGAGTTAGCTAGCCCATTCCTTGCTGATTGCCCAACTTCGGGTATTTTCAAGGCTCACACTACAATAAGAGTCCGAGCGACTAGGAACAGGCTTGAATACAGAAAGAGATTCGTACTGTTTGCGCTTACTTACCAATTTTCTTATTAACAAACAAAGACAGCCATGTTCGCTTACCCCTTTGCCTACCAAATTGAATAAAAGAAGATATCGTACGGGAAAAGAATCGTACTGATTGCGCATACCCGGAATGAACAAGCAACGGATGTGCGCCTACCAGGACTGATTGGCTTAAGCTTAAGACAGTAATGCATGCATGTTGGATCTCATGCGCCGATTGTACGTCGAGGCCTTTGCTGCTGATGGGTATCGAACTGCTTTGCTTAATCGACAGAATATACGAATATAAGAGAACGAGATACTTAGTCTGCTCCTACGTATGGATATGGATCCGCGTATGGATCTCGAACACGAAGATCTTAATCTGGATCTCTATCTCTAGTTGTAAGGGATGCCGGGGCAAGTCGCAGGTTCTGATGCTGGGCATGGGTATGGGTATCGATCACGATCGGGAGATGGAACTGCTGCTCTAGGTACCCTTGCTTCTACTCCAACGGGATCAATGACTGGACTTGGATCTACTAGTGAAGCTACTCGGTCTCGATCTGGGTCTTCACCTGGAACAACTGGAACTGATACTGGGCATGGAACCCGGTCTTGATCTGGAGATGAAACCTGTGAAGCTGCTAGGGGTGCTACCTTGACCTCTGCTCTTAGTGATGGTGGTGGATATAGTGGTGGGTCTGGGTAACGATCAGGACCCTCATAAGCAACTGTATAAGCAACTTCATAAGCACCCGAAACCGTCCCTAACCCGAGCTCCCAAGCCGAGCTTTCGGTTGATGAACTGGAACTGGCCTTAGCCTTCGACTCTCGAAAACCTGAACCGCTGACTGTGCTTTGTAGTCGTAATCTTGGCTTTAGCTCGTCTTTCCTTGATTTGTAAGTCACTCTGGTTGGTTAGCCTGTCCGCCGTACCTTTATGTGCTTTTCTCTTTCTATAAGATAAGATATATCGAGTAGGAGCTCTTGCTTGAGCCTAAATTGACATTGACCTTGCTTGTGTCCGGGCGAACTGGAGTTGGTAGCTCCTCAAGTCAAGTCTAAAGTTAAGATAGCATGAACAGCAGCCGCCATAAGAGGCACACGCGCACAAGCAGAGGAGTATTGCCGAGGGATCGGATTAAAGAGTCTGTTTCGAATAACTAGGTGCACCGTGGAAAGCCCGCGGTAAAGCCATCTTGAATAAGAAAGCGCCATCAAAGGAAGCGAAGCGGCTAAGAGTCACGAATAAACTAACGATGACAAAGCGGCATAGGCACAACCAGCAAACGGAGGAGCAAACGTAGTTAGACGAAGAAAAACGTCTAAAATAGGCACATGCAGGCTGGGCTGACGCCTCTGCTGTGGGGGAGATGAGTACGCACTAATTAATCCGTATCTATGGTGAGGGCGATCGGAGAATGGTATAGCAAAGTTGATCCGAGAAATCGTCCAAATAAACATAGGGCATGGTGAGGAGGAAGGTCAGAGAGACCTGAACAAATAGACATGCGAAAAAATCGAGATATGAAGGATCAACTCGAATTGCTCGAGGGCAGATGGAGGAGACCGACCAGAGTTTAGTGCGTTAACAACGGGACCTGAAATAAGTAGACACTATTGCATTAAGCAGTAGAACAACAGTCTAGGCTGCCAAAGCGAGGCAGAGGTTGGTTTGGTCACCCGTTCCCAATGCGTTCATACGCGGAAAGGGCCCCCTAAATACATGACACAATACGCGACCGACTAATCATCGGTATCCCAAAAGCACTATCAGGAAGGTTTGGGATTCTAATGCGTGTGCCGAGAGTAGAGCAGTAAAGTACAGTAAAACTACGAGATTCGAAGGGAAACGAGGCGGTGTCCACCTAACCAATGGACCATGCCTCCAGTTACTCGTAAGTTAAGGGATAACCACATGACGTCGATCGGGCGCTATTTCTAGCTATCCATAGTTAGGTATAGTCAATCATGTCAAGGGACAGAGTCGCCGTGGAATAGGCAGCCCTGTGGGAACCACCATTCATTCCGATCTGCAAGTTCGATTACTTCTGTTAATGGGCTGAAGGGGGAGGACCCATCCCATCCCTCTCCTTCACTAAAAAGTACCACACCACACCAGTATTACGAGAAATGGAATAAAATAAGCTTTATCCATTTTTGAAATACAAAGGATGGTATGGGGCCGTGGCTCATTAACAAACCTGCGAAGCGAAGACGAAGAACCGAGTGACCGACCTAAGACAGAACCAACGACACCTGCCGAACCTAAGCTAAGAAAGAGATAGAAAAATACCCCCAATAAAGAGTATCACTTTATTGGGGGCGTTTTATTCCCTAAAGAGTACCAAAGGGGATATTTTTCCTTATCTTCTTTTCCTATTCTATTCTTAAGGGTTTATTATAGCGATGATCGTCTTTGAGCAGAAATTTCTTACTTTTTAGGTACAATTCCCGCCCTTCATTCGCTGGATCTTTGAGCGCTTGGATGAGCCCAACGAGATCTTCGCGGCTGACATTATTTTTACCGTTTCTCTCGAAGGCTAAGTGTTGTGCGATGTCTAACCAGATATAATGATCTCGATATATCTTTGCTTCAGCGTAATATGAAGAAAGTAGGAATGCAGCCTTTTCACGTAATTTGGGGTATCGTTAGGATGAATCTCAATTTGAAATAAAGATTCCGGTGTGATGGGCTCTGCTTGTGGGGGGGTGCTCTCCTTTTTGAAATGAAAAAGGGCTTTTACCTTTTTGAAAAATTGTAAAATAAGATTTTTTGAGGATTCCCCCTCCGAGCCGTGAGATCCTTCAGATGGAACCATTTTGTTCCCGAAAGTAGGGCCCTCTGCATTCCATAAATCAAAAAAGACTACTTCCAAAATAGAATAGAACAGCAAATAGCGAAGATAAAGAAAAGAAAGAAGAAAGCGGAAGCTCTTCTTAAGAAGCAAGAAATAGATGGAAAATTTCAAATTTTTGACCACCTTCATAAGGGACTGGAAAAACCCAACATTCCATTTCATTTTGATGTTGGTTTTTATGAGGATTTCAGGTGAACATCCCTTGACAGCTGCAAGTGTCCGCAGGCACATTGCAGGCCAATGAGCACATATGGTCTTTCTCAGGAAGAGAACGTACCATAGAGGCACAGGGATAGGAACCTACTCACACCCCCGCTCATTGGGGGTGCCGAACCCTGTGCGGGGCCACACAACCCAAGACCGGTCACCCAGCCTTGTAATTGTATGAGAGTTGGACTGCCTCTTACCGGCCAGAAACGATGGTGGATCGTCCCAGTCTCTTTTCGATCTTGTACCCACGGCACTGAATACCAACCCAATCTCGATGAAAAAATAGAAGTCAAAGCAACTAGATGATTCGATGTCGGATAGCCTGAATCTAGCCTACGATCCTGTCTCGCTTCTTGAAATTTGTCTCACTTATCTTATTCTTATAGGCTTTGACTAATTTTCTTCTGAGTTGAGGAAAGAACCCATTGATCTTATATACGTCACCGGTGTACTTACTTCAACACAAGAAGCGTGGGCCTCCTCGATAGAAGCACTTTTTGATCCCAATTCAACTGCACCCGCTATAGCATTTCAAATAAGTGGTTATTGAGTTCACGGAACACAAACAGAATCTTCAAGTTCAGATAGCAAGACAGTGAACAGTTATCAGTGTGACCATGAAGCTGGGTGAGAGTGTGTAGCGAGGGATATTGGGATAGGTCGAGTTCCAGTGGGGATCGGATCTTTGCATCCTGCTAGCGAGTCCTCCGCCGTCACGTCACTTAGGTCATCTGATAACAAGGAGACTAGCCGCTACACTAATCCCAGAGTCCGATATCCATCTTCAGCGTTGGAGGTGAATGTTCATATAAATAAGAGATGCCTAAAGTCCAGTAGCATGACTCAAGGAGCCTCTTCTTTTAAAGCTCAGTCAACCTTTACTTGCTTTCATAGAAGAAGCTTTCTATGGGAAGAACGAGAGGGGTACTGATCACTATCCGAATCTGCTACTGAATAAGAAGAACCTCTTCAAGATTGATCTTGGGTTAGCTAGACTCTGGGATAAATAGACTTTCCTTCTCTATACGTACAGCCTCTCTGTCCTAGACGACGGGGCCTCGAAGAAGTTCTCACCTTACTATACGATGCCACCCAAAGAAGGAAAGCGCGGAACTCTTAACGAAAGAAGAAGGATTACTGGACAAGAATAGGCCGGCCAAGAGAGAGGGACGGGACCCCGCCACCCTTCCAGGTATCGATGATCTAGAGGGAAAAGTGGAAGGCAATTGATCCGGATGAGCAGACAGATCAGCGCAGAAAGATGACAGTGCCAGTAGTTCGTACCGCCATAAGCCAGTGCCTCCTATCGCCAGCTAAGCGTCTGCCTACTGCCTACCGCCTACGAAAACAGTTTTCACAAATACAGAAGCCTATGTATGCCTACAGCCTATGAATGAGATATGAATGGACTACTGCTTATGAAAGAGAGATGAAGGAAGGCACGAAGTGTCTCGTGAGTTGGACTTGCTCATAGTCAAGTTGCTCTGCTTTTCGTATGCCGGCGTTGAATGAGATATGCCTATTAGCCTACTGCCTGCTAAAACTGCAGGACTGAAAGAGCTATTGACTATTTACACTATTGTTCGGTAGCACAGGAAAGTGGACATTGCTTTTAAGGTAACAAAGGTCGTAGGGCATCAGCAACTGAAGCGCATCTCGCATCTCTCTCTTTTTAGGCAAGGGGGTCGGGTTCCTGTTAAAGTGAAAGTACCGTTAGTTCTTTTTAGTACTTAGGATTCATTTTCACAGTAAAAAGCAAGTCGACATGATCCTCCTTTGACTTCCTATACTACGGTAGAGGGCCATTGAGGAATCATGGTCTCAATAGCACTAAGTTATCTAGGTTCTCGGATGGGAAAAGCCTGATCGCTTCTTTGACTATTGAGAACCCTGCATATCACACAGGGTGGGTGTGAAGTTGATATAAGGCAGGCAGAGCAGGGTGCCTGTACATAACCAACAGAGAGAGGGAATGGGCTTTGATTTTTGATGACATTCAAGTAGCGCTACTGGGAATAGGGGCAAGCGGCGGTTTACTATAACCAAAGCGATCAAACTACTTGAGACCACCACACCTTACACATGTCGGATACTTTTGCAAACCACTCTTTCTAGCTTCCACTGAATCGGATGGGGGGATGGGGGTTCTAGACCCATGCATGCTTTCGGCTCCTTATTGCCCTTCGAGGGATGGTGAATCAATGAGATGCCCAGCTGATGGAAATGGAAGAGATTGCCTTGGAGCAGAGGCCCGCCAAGCACTGGAAATGGATTAGTTGATGCGGTCGATGCCTTGAAGCTTCAATATCCAGTGAGGGGTGAGAGGTAGCTTACTGCATTCTTCGGATTCGATACCCGGGTGTGGAATGACAAGCTTAGTTGGGAGTTCACCTTCTTCATTGCTTCGGTCCGGCTCCGTATCTGCAAAGGAGCTTGAATCGGTTCGAAGGATAGACTGCTTCGGCGAGTTTGTATCCCGTTCCGGGCCGGGAAATGGAAGAATCTGGGTCTGGAGATGGCAATGCATTGGATCCAATCGATGGAAAGAAAGATGAATAGTTTGCCCTGCCCTTTCTTTGGGTTGAAGAGATAGCTACTTCTGAAAGTGAAAGCTCATTTGCTTTCCCTCCAAGGCTAGGTGAACCTAGGTCAGATGCTTCCGCGTCATTTCAGGAAATGGAGCTAGGAGAGGAGAACATTGGATCGAGATTAGTTGACCTTCCCCGGCTGGAGAGAGAGGGGGAGATAAAATAGAGTGCGAAGTCGGTTTAGAAGATTGCTTTGAATGCCCGGGTGGAAGGCTAGCTTTAGCTTAGCTGGCGATAGGAGTAATGAATGGATTGAAGGAGTGGATGAAAGGAAGAAAGATCTCGTTTGAGGCTCGCTCTAGATCGGATGGTTCCATGGGGACTATATGGAGCTAGCTAGTGATGGAAGCCTCCCGGGCAGGGGAGTTTCAGATGCCGCTCCTCCTTAGTCGCTAGCGGACGGGTGGATATGAATGAACAAGATCATTGGTTGTTGGTCCTTCTCCCCCAGGGACAGGACAAGGGTGAAATAGCTGGTTCGATAGGACCAGGAGATCCTTTTGGAGAAAGATAGGTAAAAAAGGAATTTTTCTATTGCGGAAGAAAAAAGAAAATCCTTAAATCTTAAGGAGAGCCGGCTTCAAGCATATAGTGCCTTTCCCAAGCGCGCAAGGGAGAGAGACTTTTGCTTACAATCCATATAAAGGTTTGTACAGTTTTCCTTATAATAGGTACAGTTCATATGCATGTAATAGTCAAGGAGGATGCTTGCCTATTTGACTTCCTGCCATTTTCAATAGTCCTCTAAGGGAACTCTCAGGAGATAAGAAGATAACTGCTTTGCTTTGTCTTTGTCCGAAGCAGGAGATGGACTAGATAGAAAGGCTGAGAAAGAAAGATGGGGAGGGAACCGACCGGTCCAGCCCTTATAGAACAGGGAGATCCTTTAGATCATTATCATTAAGAATTAAAAAAGGGAACTGCTATTAACCGTTTAGCAGGAGCCTCCTTATGACTGTTATACAAGCTAGCCCAGGTATGAACTTATCTACGGGATTACTGGTATTGTTATAATTGATGGTTTTCTTTGAAGATCCTTACAACCTTTAGGAAAAACATATTCTATTGAAAGATATTAAGAATAATATGCTTATGGCTTTAGCTTTAGGAGAGGAGGACCTTCCTTAAACTGAGGGGAGAGCTATGCTACACTTTGAAAAAGACCTAGATAAGCCGTATCCAGAGGTATACGGCCTTGTCCATTCAATGGCCTGCTTTCTCACTTTCAAAGCTTTTGGCTTATTCGATACTGCTGAAAGGAACGAACCTGACCTGCACCCTATTACCTATTTTCCTAAGCAAACTCCATTTGGCTGGTAAGATAATTTCTATTGGACCGGGAGACCCACCTGTGCCTTGCTCTTCCTTCGTTTTCGTGGGCGGTTGAGCGCTGCTCTTGGTGGACATAGAACCTATAGTCGACATCATCGGTTATCGGCTGCCCATTGGAGGAACAGGAAGAAGCCACCGTATCTGATCCCTAACTCCAACTCCAGAAAAGAACAAGGCGGAGGGGCGCAGTAGAGCGTTCGAATGCGTGCTCGTGTCATATAATTGGTCATGGTAATGGTCAAAACGTCAATTCCTTGAAGGGCTGGCTTACGATCGAGACTTTGACTGAAGCGTTGAGCTGCGTTGACTTGCTATTCCTGAAGGTTGCTTGCTCTTTCCGAAGTTGCTGGAAGCAAGTCTTGAACGGATGGATCGGATGAGAGAGCCTTGTATGGAACTCTCGCGCCAATGTTCGGATCACATGTGTTTCAATATGCAGCCTGATCTCTTTCTCTAATCCGGCATCGGCATGTGAAAAAACAACATAAAATCCTCGGGAAAAGGCGACGAAAGCGCTTGTTCCCGTCCCGGTGAGGATTCCACAGGCCCAACAAGGGAGGACACTATTCTATTAAAATGAAAAAAGCCTTGCGCTAACGAACACTCCCATCAAATCCCCCTTTGGAAACCTTCTTTCCTTTATCCTTTTTCTTCTATTAGAAAGCCAACCAAGAGCCCAGACGCTCTTTTTCTTAGTCAATGCAAAGAAACTTGTTGTGTGTTGCGAGTGGATAGGTTCTTTGTGCGCACCTGTCAGTTGGAGCGGCATGAAGACCTACTTTTTAATAATATGTGTCGAAGATTCTAATAGAGGAGGATTCTCTTATAGATGGAGGGTACCATCACTATAGAAGATGCTTGTTCTCATAATTCCGGAAGGAAATTCCATGCCTTTGAAAGCACTTTGATGATGAATACGTTTTTGACTGGTATTAAGGTGGGGTTCAATTTGTTCATGCTTCTGTCGCCGTTGCAGCTAAAATAACGGAGGAGGAGGAGGGTTAGGATGGTGGACATCAATTGGAGTAGAGTTTTCAAAGAACAATAAGGGGTTCGATTCCTCTTTGATGTTGTATAGACTAAGCGCAGCTTAGCGCATAGCGCGCTCTCATTCGCGCGCGCGTATTCTCGTATCGTATGAGAAAGTCAAGTAAACACTAGAGCATAGCGCATAAGGCACTCAAGCGTGCTTCAAGTGAGAAAAAGTGTGTGTTTGATAAACCAGGAGCCATCATCTCTTAAGGAAAAACAGTGGGAACGCGGTCGAATAGATCAATGGTTGGCCCGGCCAAAGCTTATTGATCGGTTGGCGCTGTAGGGCATCGTACTAAAAAGGGGGATACGCACTCGGCTCGCTCAAGGCATTCCCTAAGCTATGTTTCGAGCGCTTGCTCAGCTGCGGAGTCAATTCAACGATTCCCCGACTGGATTTTCACACACAATAAGCTTCATCAAGCGAGGTCTCTTACATCTCCTGATGCTTGGGTACTGCCATACGTATCCCGCGATTTCATTCAACGCTAAATCTCGAAACCTTTCCCTCGTCTTCCGAGATGAGACGGACTCCACCCATCAACCTTAGTCGTTCAAACCTACCTTTATGCCCACATCCCTACCCAAATAGTAACAAAATCCTTCTTTGCCCTTCCTTTCATGGAAATTTTATGGGCTTTTTTCTTCAATGACTGTATCCTCTTTTCTTCTACCTGGAACCCACCCACCTTCCTTATTTTTAGCGGCAGTTGTCCCTCCTTCTTTTAAAAAATTCATTCATCTCGTTGCACTGTGCTTTATTGCTTCTTCCCACCCTACACCCATGAAATCTCATTCATTTGCATTTGTTCTCTCTCGCGGTCATGCCTTTATCTTAGATCTTAGTTGCTATGGACTACTTTTTTACAAAAATGGAGGCTCCGAAAGGTAACTAAGAAAAGGGCTCCGCAATCGCATCCTATTACTGTACACGTTGATGATCTTGTATACTAACCGAGATTACATCCGTACTCGCCCGAGAACACGTACATCCTCCCTGTAATTGTCTTGTGTTAGGGGTTTTCGAACATACTCGATATGCCTGCATGTCGATAGTTCGCTCCCAGCTAAGGAAAGAGATAGATAGAAAATTCACGCTTGTACTTCGTTATTTCCTGCGGATTTCTCGTCTCGTTACTTCTCTCTGATTGTGATTTCCCACGTGCCGTACCATACCGCTCAGGAAAACAAAGAAGAACCTGGCTAGGCTACTCCTGTTCCCCTTTCTGAATCAACTTGTCCTTGCCTTGCGAGCGAGTGTCGATCGCTCCTTTGGCTGGGCAAGATCTGACGACTCCTGCTCAAAAATAGATTGGCGGGTTACGAATTCTGATTTGCTACTGCCAAAGAGGCCAGGAACGAGCTTCCGCTTTATCTAAAGATAAAACCTATTCCTTTCTCTCTTCCTGATCAGCGGATTCAGAGTGATCAGGTGAAGCCCCCCTTCTCTTCTCGTTGGCACGGATGAATCAGTTACATCTTGTTCCTACTACTACCGAGTAGAGGACATTTCATTCACAGACCTTGATCTTTAAGGTGAAAGTGGGCCTTAGCTGACTGACCTGATTTACCCGTTCTCGTTGGATGACCGGCCCATTCTTAGACTTGGTGAACTCCTGTCGCGATGAATTAAACTCCGTTCCATGCCCCGCTCCTTGTCAATCACATCGGAAAGTCGTTGGGTCGGCGGAGACCTCTTTCGGCAAAGAATTATACAACAAAGCCCGATTCGAATCATTATGCTCGATAAAAGGAATAGGGGAAGCTCCAATAGAAAACAGCACTACTGCTAGTAAGATAGCGATCCAGGCAAGCGCCACAAAAAAAAGGGAGCACAAGCAAGCACAAGAATCAAAGCAGGCAAGGGCGTGTGAAGGTTGAAAAAAGAAGTTAAAGAGGCATAGAGCACAGCTTCGATTCATTTATGTGATTATTGAATCCCAACTTAACGAACAAAGGGAGGAAGTCGATCTTGTTGGTACGGTACCATTGACTAAACTAAACACCGAAAGAATATCGATTTCAAAGAGCAAATCAATGCAATAAAGTGAGTTCAGGATTGATAATAGAGTGAATAGAAAGAGAAAAAACACATGCTTACGCTTTCGAAGCTAGCTAGCTTAAGTTAAGCCGTTGCGCGCAAGGGCGCTAAGAGCATCACAGCATTCATTAAGACAGATTTAAAGTCTGTAGTTGACAAGAAAAATAGGCAATGAAAGGTATTCAAGTTACGTTGTCAGTCTCTGGTATCGAAGCTTCGGCTTAGTCACAATCTACCTTCCCTCTTGTTCCAGAGGGAATGTTAGGAGTTCCCCTTATGTGAGGAGTGAGTAACGAGTGAGGAAAGCTCTATCAAAGGTATAAGAGTGGACTTCTAACTAGAAGCTAGTCTGAGGTAAACGACTAAACGATTGGTAATTGAGTTCAGGACTGGTAATTGAATCATAGACTAAGCATTGTGAAGAGCTCAACTTATTATAATAAATGCAATGATTCTGGGCAATTTCATTACTTGAATTCAGCGGGAAAATCTATCTTAAAGCGGAAAGAAAGATCGCTTCGCTTAAGCTCGGGCAAGGTAAGCAAGAGCGCGCGCTAAACACGAATAGCCAAGCAAAGGGAGGTAGGGAAGGAACAGATTAGATACTAAAGAGCAATAGGGCACTCCTAAGCGAAGAAGGCAGTGAGCTCGGTTCAGGAACTTGCCTGCATGAATGAATCTTTCGAGAAAGCACGGTGCTTTGTAAACCGTCTAACAAGTGTCTTGTGAAGTTAGCGACTCAGTCCACAGATTCGGCTTAGTTCAAATATCCCTAGTTTGATAGCGGAGTTAAGTGGAGAAGTAACTAGGAGAAGAAAGACAAGCAATACAGGAAGGAAGAAGTTAGGGGTTTGTTTAACGATGGTAAGCTTAAACTCATTTTTTCGTTGTAGTCACCAATTGTGAAAGAGGAAAACCACTTCTTTGTGGTATCAATTGAGATTTTTTTATCGTATATAGGGGATAATCAGTAAATAACACAATTTCACTAATGAAATGGATCGACCCGTTCAGTAGAATTCCGAAGAAAGATACGCTTAACTATAAGCCAAATCTGAAGCCGTTTCAGGCGCATAAACAAAAAGGCGCCTTCGGATACAGAGGGGCTACTCTAGTCACTCAAAGTCCTAGCTAAGTAAGGAACAGACTCTCCAAACAGAAGTACGTACTGCACGGCCGAGGAAGCATCCGAAGCATCTAAAGTCGAATAATCCGAATCCGTTGAATAGGCATCCTTTGACCCCGTGGGCGATGCCCCATGTAGTCCATTATAGAAAGACGAGAAGGACGAACCGGGTAACCAAAGCCACGATTAGACTAACTGGAAAGTAACTCCAAAGGATAGATATTGGTTCAAATCCAATTCGTGATCAGCGGATGCTCAGATTTTCTCATTTTGGGTTCGGTTCTATTTGTCGATTCGCGGCAATTTAATGATTCCCGCCAAAAAGCTCTCTCGTGTCTGGTACTGCATGGTTCCACTCCAATCAATGTCTTTCTCGAACGTGAGAGTGCGCGTAGAATACCAAAAGGAGTCAATAAGGCTAACAGTACTGCCCAACAAGCGCTAAGAAACGCCTATTCAGAACAACTACTGCTCTCGACAAAGGGCTTGCTTGAAACCCATAGATAGGCAACTACCTTCCGAGCTTGAGCAAGGTTAAAGGTCCGAATAACTCAAAATCGGAAAGAGAACAAAAGCAGAAAGGAAGAGTAATAGCAGCACCGCTGCCGAGTGCCTACCTAAGGAGTATTAGACTGACTAGCGTCGAAAGAGCTTGACTTTCCAAGTAGTACTTCCCGCTTTCACTGGACTGCCCTTAACGCTAGAGCAAGAGAAAGCACAAGCCCTGACAAGCGTATGAAAAGGGTAAATGACGGATAGTACCTCCTAGACCATTAGCCATTAGATACCTGCCTTATAAAGGTGTGGTACTTCACTAGCTACCGTTGGCTCGCTAGCCGTAACGGAATGAGAGGGCCACTATTTTCTTTCTCAGCCCCAGCCGTCCCAGCTCTAGCTTCAGTTGACGGAGAATGCCCTTGCTTAGTCTCTTCCACCGGTTTACTCTTCTGTTGATGAAGATGAATGCGAATCATATAGTTGATCGGGACATCTATCTCTGGCGGTCTTTCGCATCGCCATTAGTCATTTTGTTTTTTTCATCTTTCTTCCTTCAAATGACGAGCTGCTTCCTGCAGTGACTCACGCGGGCTCTGGAAGAGTTGTTAAGGGGGCGCTGCGATGTCTATTCCTTAGAAAGCCGCTCGAAAGTTCTCGTATTTCCCTTTCAGTTAGGCAAAGAAAGAATCTCCGTGAAGGAGATATGTCTTGCCTGTCCCCGAGAGTCAACTTGACCAAGAAGACAAGGCTAATTGAATAGTGTGTACTCCACATCGGATGGGAGACCCTCTTGAAGGCGGGATCCAACCATCGATATTCCTTCGCAGTTCGAGAAAGTGAGGTAGTCTTGACTGAGAAAAGCTCTGTAAGAAAATGCATGGATGTCAGTCTTGCTCTTCGATCGCCCGAAGATCCCGATGACTCATACAAGGCAAATACATACCATCCAAAGAGGCAATCTCAATTGTCTGTTGAGGACCGTGCCACTTAGTTAGCGCTGGAATACGGACTCCATAGTACAAATCAATCTAAAGAAGCCATAAAGCTACTAAAGCATTTCCGCTTACCTTGGATAGGGTTAGAGGGCCATTGATCAATCCTGTTCAAGAAAGTTCTATGGAGTTTGCCTAATACAATTGGAGTGACATAATCAAAGTGGAAGGCTAAGCCACAGGCCTAATCCCTAGGGTTCCTCCTGCCATATTTCCAGTATACCCTTTTTCTTTTCCAGTTGGGGTGCTAGTTAGGTGATCTAATATCCCCTCTTAGTCTAAAGAGTCAGTCACAGCTTCAGTTTATCCCTGAGTGGAAGTGGGCGTTCACAGTTTTCCAAGCTCATCTAATCTTTCTGTTTTCGAGCCGATTGTTGAAGTAATAAGCTTCGCCCCTGGAGATCTATCTAGTTTCATTTCAGTTCTTCTTGCTTGAAGTTCTATTACATTTAGTTCAATTCCATCTCTTGGGAGGTCTCTTACAGCCAGTTTCCTTTGAAGTTGGAATTGAATAAGTTGGAAAAGGGAAGGCTCTCTTTTTCTTTTTCTCAGCCAATGAGAAAGCATGTGGTGGTAAAGCCTGTGAGAATTAGATGACTTCTTAATCCAGTTTGAAAGCCTCCAAGTCTCCTTTACTGGGGGTGAGACAATCCATCCTGTTCTTGCATTTAGTTCCATTGCAGGCATTGCTAGTTACACTTTTTTTATTGGTCCAATGAGGGAATACTTATATACGAGCAGTCCATACAAAGCAATCAATGGATAATGGATAGAGTCGGAAGGAATAGGTAAGGTAGGGTCTTGTCTATATAGGGCCGGTGGGTCGCTTCCCTAGGCGTGAATAAGGCGTTCATATAGCCTACCTGGAGTGACTAGCAGTTTCTAATCCAATTCAAACATTTGACCTCAAAAATGAATATTAGTAGCCAGCCTATTACCTATTTATATAAGGAACTCGCTTAGTTCGCTTGATTGCTATCCTTTGCCTGAGACTGGAATAGCACTCCTAGTATCATATGCTTCCGTCATCATACTCTAACAAGTGCCTCTTCTTTCTTGTTTCCGACAGGGCTAGTGTAGCTAGCCGCACAAGCCTAAGAGAGAGTGTAGGGGGTGCTGGTTCCTTCATTATTTTAGCAAAAGTTCCTGCGGTTCGAGCCAGCTTTGCGCCTTGACCTGGATGACATTCAATATCATGTACCCATGTTACTTTACGTATATCGGCTAATGGTATGCAATTTCCTATTTGACTCTCTGGCCGCAGTTATTTAGGTGGTATCCCGAGATTGAAGAGATCGAATTCCTCCTGGGAACACACGAAACAAAGATATGAACTAGGTAAATAGAAATGGAAAAGAGATGTTTCCAATTCATCAAAATCAGAAGCTTTTTCTACATCCATATGATCTACTAAAGTAGATCGGTATTGCCCATATAATGAAAGCAGATCTTGGTCCATGGAGTCCCAAGAAGGTAAGAACTCCAACCTGTCCGATGCTTCTTCGGCCAAATACGATATACAAGTGGGACCTGCACTATGAGCAAGCTGTGCGAAAAACCGCTTCTTTTTTCCGGTTCCGCAACAACTTGGGCGAAATGGGGTTCTACCGGGAAACCATGGATTTTTTAGTTTTCGCCATTGGTTACTGGTCGAGCCACTGGAATGGAATGAGATAAGAATCTCTGGAGATCTTTCCTCTCCACTTACTCGATACAGGCTTTCCCTCTGTAGAAGATTTCTTCCGAATGGCATAATTGTCCGATTTATTCCTCGATCTTCAAAGAAGACTGACTCCTCCTACTCCTCCTTCTCTTATCCTCTATATAGCTCGTCGTTGGTCCTTCTTTCACTAATGATCTAATGATCTCACCATTTTCTAGTAGTTCGCGCGAACGCGCGAGGGACTATTCTTTCTATCGCTTGCGCTTGCTTTTCACTCTCAAGACCAAGACAACGATCTCTCTCTTCTATAAAGAGCGAAGCAAAGCGCATGGCGCGGAAGTGAAGAAAGCTCAATAAACACACACGAACACGATGCAGGGCATAGCATAAATGAGACCGCTGATCATTTCATAAAACATATCTGCTTGACCTTTCTCGATGCTTTTTTTTGGGTGACTTACAAACCGACCCAGCAGTGATCGATGACAGAATGGTACGACTAAATAAAAGTGATTGGATTTGGCCATTGATTTTTCTCTTTATCCCTTTGCATATGTTCCTAAATGGGTGTGCACCTCCAGATGGGCAGGGGCCGGCCGGCCTTCTCTTTCGAAGAATGGAATCTTAATTAGGAGAACAAGACCGGGGACAAACCCTTCCAACATAAGTTATTAGAACCTTTTTCGATATGACCATCAACAGCAAAGCGTGGCTTCTCGCCCCGGGACACTAGGGCCCAAAACTGATTATCCTTATGGCTAACAATCTGCCTTCACAGCGATCTGCTTCTTTTCTTGATCTGAGTGAAAAGAGGAGTATTCCCAGATGTGACTAGAGAATAGCCCAACAGAGGCATGCCGGCATCAGCTGAGTAAAGGGTTGGCTTGGGTGGGGAAGATGCCCAAAGCAAGAATGTAGTTTTTCCAGCGAGGAGGTAGTCCCCAGTCACTCGACTTAGAAGGAAGGTTCTCCTGAGAAGGAATCACTCCTAGGCAAAAAGGAAATAGGATCTTTATCTGAATACCGTCTGTTAACCTGTTTTTCGGAAATTCTGTTTCGGATAATTGAACACCATTATAGGTGCATTTAAAATGCATTTCCCTATTCCAATCCTTTACTTTAAATCCTCGGACCACTCGGGAAATTGAAATAATAGCATGCAGGCGATATTTTTAGCTATTATCAATGAAGGTTAATATTTTTTCTAAGAATCGATTGAGTTACTAACACATAACCTCTTATTACTTGAGCAAATAAAATGGTATCCCAGGCTTCTGCTATTTCTATCCGTGCTTTTTCTTTTCTTTTGTATTTTTCTATTCCTCTTTTTTATCCATTTTGTTTGTCTTTTCGTTTGTATAATCAGAAAGTTTTTGGTCTTTATTTTTCCACATCCAATTTCTAAAATTGACTTTCATCAGTCCGGAAATATCAAAAGAAAAACAAAAGGCTTTGTCTATTCTGTCCAAAAAAAGGGAAGGAGAAGGATCTTCTTCGGTGGATACCTCCAGGGACTCACTGGCCAAAGCCTGCTAAATGATCCTCCAAGTCTGCCAAGGGTGGTCAGAAGCCGCCGAAGAAGAAGGGTAATTCTTCCAAGGGTTCCAAGGCAACAACCAAGAAGACGGACAAGGCCAGTAAGTAAAAGGGGTCAAGCAAACCGAAAAAGGCAGCTCAATCTCTTGCTTTGCAGTCCCTCTTTGAGGGTATTGTCCCTGCCAGTGAGCCAAATCAGACTGAGCGGACCAACAAAGTTCCTCCTCCCGTCTCTCAGACCGAGATCCAGTCCACTCCTGCCATAGTTCCTCCCTTGAGCACACCATTGCCGGTGCTTCCTGCCAGACTTCTTGTACTTTGCTTCGGTTCTTGTTAGACTTTTGTTTGTTTTGTTTTACTTGCCCAACTCTCTTGCAGACCCTTGCTTCGCCTGAACAGGTTCTGCTAGTAATTCTTCCGTTGTGGTGGTCACCACCACTTGTTACACCATCTCGACAGTCCCTTCCGCGACCTCTTCCAGTCTCTCCCAGAGTTCAGCTACTGCCAGCTCCTCCATCGGTAGCGGCCGTGAGTGAATTCGGGGACATCTTTGGTACTGCCGCCCTCGTTCTCCAACAATCTTTGATCAAATTGCTCAAGAGTAGGGATGTATCCGAGTATCCCCAGATATTCACCGATAGTAGCGCCGCTTTTGCCGCCGTGGACCGTTTGGGAGTAGATTATTCTACCAGTGCGCCTTTCTTTGGGTCGCTACGCTCGGGGTCGAGAACTTGTTGGAGACTGCTCGCCGGGTTTCCTTACTTACAAAGATGCTAGAGACTGATCATACCCTGGCCGATCTCGAAGCACGGTCCCAAACGGTGGCGGCTCGCATTGCTGATCTAGAAGTAGAAGCGAAGCCTCAAGAGACCGACTCTTCACCGTGATCGAGTCTCAAGAGAGTAAGGTAAAGGAGACCAAGCAGCAACTGTTCAAGCGGATCCTACTTTTGGCGGAGGCTAGTCAGAGGGTTTCATCGCCCCAGGCTATCTTGGAGGTGAGCAGGGCCTC